TGAATGGTTAAAGCGCCCAACTCATAATTGGTAAATTTGCGGGTTCAATTCCTGCTGGATGCACGCGAACGGGAACGTTCCATAAGTCTATTGGAACAGGCTCTCTATCCATGGAATCTCATCCATCATCCATACATAACGAATTGGTATGGTATATTCATACCATAACATAAGAACAATAAGAACTCGAATTCTTATCGATACTGGAACTCAGAGCATAGGAGGGAAAGTCGATTTATGGATGGAATTAAATACGCAGTATTTACAGAAAAAAGTCTTCGTTTATTGGGAAAGAATCAATATACTTTTAATGTCGAATCGGGATTCACTAAGACAGAAATAAAGCATTGGGTCGAGCTATTCTTTGGTGTTAAGGTAGTAGCTGTGAATAGCCATCGACTACCCGGAAAGGGTAGAAGAATGGGACCTATTCTGGGACATACAATGCATTACAGACGTATGATCATTACCCTTCAACCCGGTTATTCTATTCCACTTCTAGATAGAGAAAAGAACTAAAGGAGAATACTTAATAATACGGCGAAACATTTATACAAAACACCTATCCCGAGCACACGCAAGGGAACCGTAGACAGGCAAGTGAAATCCAATCCACGAAATAAATTGATCCATGGACGGCACCGTTGTGGTAAAGGTCGTAATGCCAGAGGAATCATTACCGCAAGGCATAGAGGGGGAGGTCATAAGCGCCTATACCGTAAAATCGATTTTCGACGGAATCAAAAAGACATATCTGGTAGAATCGTAACCATAGAATACGACCCTAATCGAAATGCATACATTTGTCTCATACACTATGGGGATGGTGAGAAGAGATATATTTTACATCCCAGAGGGGCTATAATTGGAGATACTATTGTTTCTGGTACAAAAGTTCCTATATCAATGGGAAATGCCCTACCTTTGAGTGCGGTTTGAACTATTGATTTACGTAATTGGAAGTAACCAATTAGGTTTACGACGAAACCTAGAAATCGATCACTGATCCAATTTGACTACCTCTACGGGATAGACCTCAACAGAAAACTGTTGAGTAACGGCAGCAAGTGATTGAGTTCAGTAGTTCCTCATAGAAAATTATTGACTCTAGAGATATGGTAATATGGAGAAGACAAAATTGTTTGAAGCACGCACAGAACCGGAAGCGCCCCTTGTTTCAAAGAGAGGAGGACGGGTTATTCACATTTAATTTGATGGTCAGAGGCGAATTGAAAGCTAAGCAGTGGTAATTAAGACCCCCGGGTGAAAATAGGGATGTCTCCTACGTTACCCATAATATGTGGAAGTATCGACGTAATTTCATAGAGTCATTCGATCTGAATGCTACATGAAGAACATAAGCCAGATGACGGAACGCGGAGACCTAGGATGTAGAAGATCATACCATGAGCGATTCGGCAGATTTGGATTCCTTTTCTATATATCCACTCATGTGGTACTTCATCATACCATTCATATAAGATCCATCTGTCTAGAGATCGTCATATACATCTAGAAAGCCGTATGCTTTGGAAGAAGCTTGTACAGTTTGGGAAGGGATTTTTTGAGAAAAAATAAGAATCTACTTCAACCGATATGCCCTTAGGCACGGCCATACATAACATAGAAATCACACGTGGAAGGGGTGGGCAATTAGCTAGAGCAGCAGGTGCTGTAGCGAAACTGATTGCAAAAGAGGGTAAATTGGCCACTTTAAGATTACCATCTGGGGAGGTCCGTTTGGTATCCCAAAACTGCTTAGCAACAGTCGGACAAGTGGGTAATGTTGGGGTGAACCAAAAAAGTTTGGGTAGAGCCGGATCTAAGTGTTGGCTAGGTAAACGCCCCGTAGTAAGAGGGGTAGTTATGAACCCTGTGGACCACCCCCATGGGGGCGGTGAAGGGAAAGCCCCCATTGGTAGAAAAAAACCCACAACCCCTTGGGGTTATCCTGCGCTTGGAAGAAGAACTAGGAAAAGTAAAAAATATAGTGATAGTTTTATTCTTCGTCGCCGTAAGTAAATACATAACTAGGAATATGGAAAATTGCATTGCAATAAGGCGATGGGCGAACGACGGGAATTGAACCCGCGCATGGTGGATTCACAATCCACTGCCTTGATCCACTTGGCTACATCCGCCCCTTATCCAGCTAAAGGATTTTCTCTTTTTTCCACTCATCATTATTCTATTTATTCTGACCTCCATACCTCGATCGAGATAGTGGACATAGGATGCCACTCTTTAAAATGAAAAAAGGAGTAATCAGCTGTGACACGAAAAAAAACGAATCCTTTTGTAGCTCGTCATTTATTGAAAAAAATCGAAAAGGTCAATATGAAGGAGGAGAAAGAAACAATAGTAACGTGGTCCCGGGCATCTAGCATTCTACCCGCAATGGTTGGCCATACAATCGCGATTCATAATGGAAAGGAACATATACCTATTTACATAACAAATCCTATGGTAGGTCGCAAATTGGGGGAATTCGTGCCTACTCGGCATTTCACGAGTTATGAAAGTGCAAGAAAGGATACTAAATCTCGTCGTTAACTGAATTCAGAATAGAAAGATTCAGAATAAACAAAGTTTATAGGATTCAAATGTAGGCGGGGAATAAGCTTATTTATGACAAGTTTCAAATTGGTAAAGTATATCCCTAGGATAAAGAAGAAGAAGAACGGGCTACGGAAACTCGCAAGAAAAGTTCCAACTGATCGTCTACTTAAGTTCGAACGGGTTTTCAAAGCACAAAAACGCATACATATGTCCGTTTTTAAAGCACAAAGAGTTCTTGATGAGATTCGCTGGCGTTACTACGAGGAAACCATTATGATACTGAACCTCATGCCTTATCGAGCATCTTATCCCATCTTAAAGTTGGTTTATTCGGCAGCAGCAAATGCTACTCATTATCGGGATTTCGACAAAGCTAATTTATTCATAACAAAAGCCGAAGTGAATAGGAGTACTATTATGAAAAAATTCAGACCTCGGGCTCGAGGACGCGGTTATCCTATAAAAAAAACCATGTGTCATATAACAATTGTACTAAATATAGTAAAGAAATCTAAATAACTTTTAGATCAACCTAAGATTTCGATTCCCAGTAAAAAAAAAATAGAATAGAAAAATATGGGACAAAAAATAAATCCACTCGGTTTCAGACTTGGTACAACCCAAAATCACCATTCCTTTTGGTTCGCACAACCAAAAAATTATTCTGAAGGTCTACAAGAAGATAAAAAAATACGGAATTGTATCAAGAACTATATACAAAAGAATAGGAAAAAAAGCTCGAATAGAAAAATAGAATCAGACTCAAGTTCCGAAGTAATTACACATATAGAAATTCAAAAAGAAATCGATACAATTCACATTATAATCCATATTGGATTTCCCAATTTATTAAAGAAAAAAGGAGCAATCGAAGAATTAGAGAAAGATATCCAAAAGGAAGTGAATTCTGTAAACCAGAGACTTAATATTGCTATTGAAAAAGTTAAAGAACCTTACAGACAACCTAACATTCTTGCAGAATATATAGCTTTCCAATTAAAAAATAGAGTTTCATTTCGAAAGGCAATGAAAAAAGCCATTGAATTAACTAAAAAAGCAGATATAAAGGGAGTAAAAATCAAAATTGCAGGCCGTCTAGGAGGAAAAGAAATTGCACGGGCCGAATGCATCAAAAAGGGGAGACTTCCCCTCCAAACAATTCGCGCTAAAATTGATTATTGCTGCTATCCAATTCGAACTATCTATGGAGTATTAGGTGTAAAAATTTGGATATTCGTAGAAGAAGAATAACTAACCTTGTCTTCTCATTCTGGCCAGCGATAGAATAAAAAAGACAGACAAGAACATTATTTTTCCAAAAATCCTAGAAAAAAGAAGAAATTATACCTCTTTCTATAAGATTTAATGAAAATTGAGAAATCTTTTAATATAATTGCTATGCTTAGTGTGTGACTCGTTATTTTTTTCTTTAGGGTCAAAAATAGAAATTCAAAAAAAAAAAAAAAAATGGAGCGAACCCTACTAAAAATAGAAAAAAAAAATTAGTAATTATAGAAAATTAACTAATAACCAACCTATTGCTTCGTATTGTCGAGATCCTAACAAAGAAACAGTCACTATGTGAATAAATACATCTATCATAAATGAGTAGATCTATCATATAGTTGTAGCAACTGCATTTTTTTCTATAAAAAAGAAACCGTATTCTAGGTTGTGAAACAAAACTAAAGGGATGTGGATAAAAGGAGGGATGATAGATAGAAAGAAGAAGAATAAGAAAGATATAAGATTCCAACGTGTATGGTCTATGAATTACATCATAAAAGGCAATGTGATAAAGCATCAATATAATAAAATAATAAAAATTAAGAGAGAATTAAAAATCGTAATTTTGTGAAACAATAAATAAAAATTTAAAGCAATAATAAAGAGCAGCCCTGGTTAATAAAACTGAGAAAATTAACTCCAAAAGTTTGGAAGCTCCATTGCAGGATTTAAACCTAACCATTAAAGGAGAAGCTGTAGGAACGACAAAACCTATGACTGCATAGGATTGATTTTATTGAAAAGAATCCTAATACTTCATTGGGTGGGATGGCGGAACAAACCAAAAAATTGCTTTATTTGCTAAGGTTATAAATTAACAAATAAGACAAGAAAGAGTAAATATTCGCACGCGAAATCCTTATTGAATTAGAATACTTTACTACGATTAAATAAGGGTAAAAATAAGGATATTCCTAAAAAAAAAATGGATTACATTATCTAAAAATTGTGTATCTATCCGTAATATTTTTGAATATTATGGAATTCGAGAAATTTGCACGCTTTCTCATTTCATTCGCGAGGAGCTGGATGAGAAGAAACTCTCATGTCCAGTTTTGCAGTAGAGATGGAACTAAAAAAAACCATCCATCGACTATAACCCCAAAAGAACTAGATTTCGTAAACAACATAGAGGAAGAATGAAGGGAAAATCCTGCCGAGGCAATCGTATTTGTTTTGGTAGATATGCTCTTCAAGTACTTGAACCCGCTTGGATTACAGCGAGACAGATAGAAGCAGGACGAAGAGCAATGACACGATATGCACGTCGTGGTGGAAAACTATGGGTACGTATATTTCCCGACAAACCGGTTACACTAAGACCCACAGAAACACGTATGGGTTCGGGAAAGGGGTCCCCCGAATATTGGGTAGCCGTTGTTAAACCAGGTCGAATACTTTATGAAATGAGCGGAGTATCTGAAACTATAGCTAGAGCAGCTATCTCCATAGCTGCCAGTAAAATGCCCATACGAAGCCAATTTCTTAGATTAGAGATATAGACCCCCAAGGAGTATTGAAGATAAAAAACCCGGGGTTTTCCTTCTGGAGAGACAATATATCTTTCATTCCTTTGCAGTAAAATAACAAATTGAAATCCAAATAATATGATTCAACCTCAGACCCTTTTAAATGTAGCGGATAACAGTGGAGCTCGAAAATTGATGTGTATTCGAGTCATAGGAGCTGCTGGTAATCAGCGATATGCTCGTATTGGTGATGTTATTGTTGCTGTAATCAAAGACGCAGTGCCCCAAATGCCTTTAGAAAGATCCGAAGTAATTCGAGCTGTAATTGTACGTACATGTAAAGAATTCAAATGTAAAGACGGTATAATAATACGCTATGATGACAATGCAGCAGTTATCATTGATCAAAAAGGAAATCCAAAAGGAACTAGAGTTTTTGGCGCAATTGCCGAGGAATTGAGAGAATTCAATTTTACTAAAATAGTTTCATTAGCTCCTGAAGTATTATAAATACTAGTAGCTGAGATATAGATCAAAGAAAAAATTAGTAGATTGTGTTTTACGTATATGCTTTAAAATAAAAAAAAGAAAAAGGGAAACATGTTGATTATCTAAAAATTAGGAGGAACCTAGAATTAGAGTCTTATGGGCAAGGACACTATTGCTGATTTACTAACCTCTATAAGAAACGCAGACATGAGTAAAAAGGGAACTGTTCGAGTAGTATCTACAAATATTACCGAAAACATTGTTAAAATACTTCTACGAGAGGGTTTTATTGAAAGTGTTCGGAAACATCAAGAAAGTAATAGATATTTCTTGGTTTCAACTTTGCGACATCAAAAGAGAAGGACTAGAAAGGGAATATATAGAACTAGAACCTTTTTAAAGCGTATAAGCCGACCTGGCTTACGAATTTATGCTAACTATCAAGGAATTCCTAAGGTTTTGGGCGGAATGGGAATTGCTATTCTTTCTACTTCTCAAGGTATAATGACAGATCGAGAAGCTCGACTAAAGAGAATTGGGGGAGAAGTCTTATGTTATATATGGTAATAGCCCCGCCTAGAGTACCTGAATTCTATCTCGAACTTCCTATTTTGAAAATGCAAATAGAAAAATAGGAGAAAAAAATATGACAGAAAAAAAAAATAGGAGAGAAAAAAAAAACCCGAGAGAAGCAAAAGTTACTTTCGAAGGTTTAGTTACGGAAGCCCTACCCAACGGAATGTTCCGAGTTCTTTTAGAGAATGACACCATAATCCTGGGCTATATTTCAGGAAAAATCCGGTCCAGTTCTATACGAATATTGATGGGGGATAGGGTCAAAATTGAAGTAAGTCGTTATGATTCAAGCAAGGGGCGTATAATTTATAGACTTCCCCATAAGGATTCGAAGCGTACCGAAGACTCGAAGGATACTGAAGATTTGAAGGATACCAAAGATTCAAAGGATTAGGTTTTTCTAGGATAATAAATTCCAAATTTCAAAATATAAGTAAAGAGGCTTATTTTTTCCCAAAGAGTAGAGTCATAGTTTAAGAAAGGAATACCTAAATATGAAAATAAGAGCTTCCGTTCGTAAAATTTGTACAAAATGTCGACTGATTCGTAGGCGTGGGCGAATTAGAGTCATTTGTTCCAATCCGAAGCATAAACAAAGACAGGGGTAATCTTTCAAAAAAGGAGCTTTCCTTTCTAAAAAGTAAAGAAAAGTACCCACAGAAATGTCCAAATTCCAAATCAAAAAATGAAAGTAAAGGATATATTTAACCTTGAAACGGATATCTTTGTATCTTTTTTTCTTTTTGTTATTTCTAACTCATATTTATGAGATAATAAACTATGACAAAAGCTATACCAAAAGTAGGTTCACGTAAGAAAGTGCGTATTGGTTTGCGTAGGAATGCCCGTTTTAGTTTACGGAAGAGTGCACGTAGAATAACAAAAGGGGTTATTCATGTTCAAGCCAGTTTCAACAATACCATTATAACTGTTACAGACCCACAAGGTCGGGTGGTTTTCTGGTCCTCCGCAGGTACTTGTGGATTCAAAAGCTCAAGAAAAGCATCACCCTATGCCGGTCAAAGAACAGCAGTAGATGCTATTCGTACAGTGGGTTTGCAACGAGCAGAAGTTATGGTAAAAGGGGCTGGTAGCGGAAGAGATGCCGCATTACGAGCCATTGCTAAAAGTGGTGTACGGTTAAGTTGTATACGCGATGTAACACCTATGCCACATAATGGATGTCGACCTCCTAAAAAAAGACGTCTGTAAAAGAATTAAACCGTTTTCAAGAGAAATAAACGATTTAATGATCAAATAAATACTAATCTATTATGGTTCGAGAGGAGGTAACAGGATCCACCCAAACACTACAGTGGAAGTGTGTTGAATCAAGAGTAGATAGTAAGCGTCTTTATTATGGTCGTTTCATTCTGTCCCCACTTAGAAAAGGTCAAGCAGATACTGTCGGTATTGCCTTGCGAAGAGCTTTACTTGGAGAAATAGAAGGAACATGTATCACACGCGCAAAATTTGGGAACGTGCCACACGAATATTCTACTATAGTAGGTATTGAAGAATCCATACAAGAAATTTTACTAAATTTGAAAGAAATTGTATTGAGAAGTAATCTCTATGGAGTTAGAGACGCATTAATTTGCGTCAAAGGTCCTAGATACATAACCGCTCAAGATATAATCTTACCACCTTCCGTAGAAATCGTTGATACGACACAACCTGTAGCTAACTTGAAAGACCCCATTGATTTATGTATTGAGTTACAGATCAAGAGAGATCGTGGATATCATACGGAACTCATAAAGAACTCTCAAGATGGAAGTTATCCTATAGATGCTGTATCCATGCCTGTTCGAAATGTGAATTATAGTATTTTTTCTTGTGGGAATGGAAATGAAAAACACGAGATACTTTTTCTCGAAATATGGACGAATGGCAGTTTAACCCCTAAAGAAGCGCTTTATGAAGCTTCTCGTAATTTGATTGATTTATTTCTTCCTTTTCTACACGCAGAGGAAGAAGGCCTTAGTTTCGAAGAAAATAAAACCAGGTTTACTCCACCTCTTTTAACCTTTCAAAAAGGATTCACTAATCTAAAGAAAAACAAAAAAGGTATTCCATTAAATTGTATTTTTATTGATCAATTAGAATTGCCTTCTAGAACATATAATTGTCTCAAAAGGGCCAATATACATACACTATTGGACCTTTTGAGTAAGACTGAAGAGGATCTTATGAGAATTGACAGCTTTCGTATGGAAGATGGAAAACTTATATGGGCCACTCTAGAGAAGCATCTCCCAATTGATTTACCTAAGAACAAGTTCTCGCTTTAAATCCATTACAATTTTTCCTCTTTTTCTTTTTCGAATTAGAATAAAAAGAAAAAAGAAAACAATTTTGCATCTTTGGCACAATCTATATTTTTGCGAAATGGATCATAATAAAATAGATTTTAGGTATCTAGGGAAGATTGACTTGGAAGTAACTATTTCCTAGATACCCATTGAGGGGACTTCACGGTTGAATGAATCAACCTAAAAAAAAATCCCTAAAAAAGACCTAAAGTTAAGGATTTATCAATAGGTAATGTTGCTCCAATACCTAACCAAAGAGCTACTACAGTACCGATTAAAAAAACGGTCGTAGCTACTGGGCGACGAAATGGATTTTGGAATTTATTGACATTCTCGAGAAAGGGTACTGTTAATAAGCCTGTTGGAACAGAAACCATTAAGAGAACGCCCAATAACTTATTGGGTACTGTACGAAGTATTTGAAATACGGGAAAGAAGTACCACTCGGGTAATATTTCCAGAGGAGTTGCAAACGGATCCGCCGGTTCACCAATCATTGACGGCTCGAGAACCGCTAAACCTACATTACATGCAATAGTACCTAAAATTACTACTGGAAAAATGTATAAAAGATCGTTGGGCCATGCGGGTTCCCCATAATAATTATGTCCCATTCCTTTAGCTAATTTTGCTCTTAATACAGGATCATTTAAGTCAGGTTTCTTTGTTATTGGGATAGGCGAATTCTTTAGGATCCATCCCCCAAAGGAACCGGACATGAGAATTTTTCATCATCCGGCTCGAGCAAGAATGAAAGAAATAAGACCGTGGAGGATCCACAATAGAATAGGTTATATAATGACTCAATGAATCAAAGTAAGAAAAGCTTTATCAGATTATCTTTTCCGAAGTTCCACCTATAACTACTCATTGAAAAGAATCCTATTCTTATGCGTAAATGCTCAATATCCAAGTGGGCTTACAAATTTGATCATGATCAATTGCTTTGTGGATTGTCTCTTGATTAGTTGGTGTTTATCCCCTCAATACCACAAGTTTCTTACGTCCAAACAAAGTATTTACTTGTTACTAATAAAAAATTAAAAAGTTTAGCCTACTTTCTTCCTTAGATCCCTTCTTTTACTCCGATAATATTGCGGATCGAAATCAATGCAAAGAAAATGAATGCATTTCCATACTATAATAAAAAGTAAGTGTAATAAATATAGAATTGGATCATATCACATGACTTATTCCATTTATACTCTACGGGATCTTACGGAGCCTGTTCATGGATGACATGGTTGGGGTATGATCATAGAAAATATTCTCCTCGAATGAACCAGCCTATCCTTCCTAGATAGGGGACTTACGTATTGATTGGATGCGGAGACACCTTTGGTCGTGAATTCTAATGCGGCAGATCTAATTCTCTATCTGCATGGCTAAATCAATAATTCAAGTCACACACTCCCATAATCCGCCTTATTTTTTTTTCGTAAAATTAACTTCAACTATTTCTATCAAAATACTTAAGATATTTGTATACTGCAAAGTTGAAGAGAAGTATCCAAATGACATGTCTTATTTTATAATAACCCATGTTTGTAGCAATGAAATACCACAACCTACCCGATATGATATCTGAGAATTCGAATTTTCTATGATAAGCCTTCCCTATAAAGGACCAGAAATACCTTGCTTACGTATCATTGGAAAGTGCATTAACATAAATACAGCAGTAAGAAGAGGCAGTACAAAGGTATGTAAACTATAAAAACGAGTCAAAGTGGATTGCCCCACACTAGCACTTCCACGTAATAACTCCACTAAAGGGGATCCTATTACCGGAATCGCTTCAGGTACACCTGTCACAATTTTGACTGCCCAATAACCGATTTGATCCCAAGGTAAAGAATAACCGGTTACACCAAATGATGCAGTCAATACAGCCAAAACCACACCTGTGACCCAAGTTAATTCACGGGGTTTTTTAAATCCACCCGTGAGATACACACGAAATACGTGCAGGATCATCATTAGAACCATCATACTTGCTGACCATCGATGAACTGATCGGATTAACCAACCAAAGTTGGCCTCCGTCATTATATATTGAACGGAGGAAAAAGCCTCTGTAACGGTTGGTCGGTAGTAAAAAGTCATAGCAAAACCGGTAGCAACTTGTACTAAAAAACAAGTAAGTGTAATTCCTCCTAAACAATAAAATATGTTGACGTGAGGAGGAACATATTTACTCGTTATATCATCCGCAATTGCCTGAATCTCAAGACGTTCCTCAAACCAATCATATACTTTATTGAGATAGGTAACTAGCCTGACCTCCCCCCCTCTGAGAACCGTATATGAAAATTTCATCTCATACGGCTCAAGCAGAAACACACAAATTTTCAACGGATATTAGAAAAAAAAAAAAAAGGCTCAAAACTTCATCAGCCACAGGATTGTATCAATTTGCCTTGAAGATATTAAATAAGAAAAATCCAGAATTTCTTCTTTGTGATGATAATGCCAAAAAATCTCAAGTGGGCTCATCTGTCTTTCTTTCCCTTATGTTGATCATAAGAGGCCTCTTGACTTTTCTCTTCCCTATTTTTTATTTATTTATTTTTGATTTATTTTACTAGTAAAATAATAAATATTTATAGTGGTTTTCTAATAGAAATTATCTTGTTGCGATCCTATGAATCAGTTCAATTAAAACCTTAGATTCATACTAGAGCCACGATGATTGAGTCTCAAGCTAAACAAAAGAAAAGGCAAGGGTTCTTCGAATAAGAACCGCTTGATGATCATTTATTGAATTGGTGTAATGACTCGACAAAATCGAGAGAAAAAATGTTGTCTTTTGGACAAACAAAATTGGAAAGAAGAAAAGTTCTTTTTTTATTAAGAACTACTTGAATTTTTTTTTTCAGTCTGGTTGCGAGGTCTAAATAGTGAGTATGAATCATAGTTCCATTTTTTTTTCTTGATCCACTCTATGTATTTCGTGTTCCAGATACTAGAATAAATAATATCCGACGAATTAGAATCATTTTGATAGAGAGAACAGGCCCTTTCTATGTATTATCAATAGGATCAATTCTAACAAGTCACACACTCATATTCCAGAGATACCAAAACAAAAAAATCCACGGTCGAACTACCAGAATGTTTAGAAATGTGGAACTTAAAGCAGAAAGGCCTTTTTTGGATGGAAAAACTATGACTTCGTAGTTTTAGTTAGTAGAAACCTAAGTGACTAAAATTCCGTCCAGTAAAACAGAAGAATTATAAATTTCTAAAATGATAGATAAGAATATCGCGAATAAAGCCATTGCAACCCCCATAAAAGGAGTAGTCCCCCAACCCGGAGCGACTTTCCCATATTCCGAATTCAAGGGTTTCAATAAACTACCTGCGCCAGTTCGTTTTGGTCTAGGTCTAGAACTATCTTCGACGGTTTGTGTAGCCATAAATTCTATTTAATCATTGGTGTTGACTTTGTATACTATTCCGTTGTAGTTGTAAATACACGATCTTTATCATAGATCCATTGTAATCTTGAAATTCTATAAAAATGGAAACAGCAACTTTAGTCGCCATCTTCATATCTGGTTTACTTGTAAGCTTTACCGGGTATGCCTTATATACCGCGTTTGGGCAACCCTCTCAACAATTAAGAGATCCATTCGAAGAACATGGGGACTAGTTGAAGTAAGAAGTCTCCCAGCTGGGAGACTTCTTACTTCAATTAAATTATTTCATTTTTTAGTCGGAACCTTAGGTGGTTCTCGGAAGAAGATAGCGAAAAAAATTATCCCTAAAGTTGAAACTAAAAGGAACGTATAAACCAATGCTTCCATAGATTCGATCGTGGTTTATTTACAATTATAACTTCCACACCTATTCACTTGTCATTTGGGATCATTTCCCATATAAAAAAAAGAATCAAAGAAAGGACAGGAGATGTTTCCCATATCAAATCAAAAAAGGGAGGCTAAAGATACCATACCATGGCAATGTGGTATCAGATTGTCTGTCTTCTTGTAGTTGGATCCCCCACTTTTTGGAATGTTCCAAATTCCACTTGAGCATCCAAGTCTGGATCAATACCAGCAAAAACATCTCGGAACAAGGTTCGAGCGCCATGCCAAATGTGCCCGAAAAAGAAGAGCAAAGCAAAGGTAGCGTGACCAAAAGTGAACCAACCCCTTGGACTGCTTCGAAAAACACCATCTGATTTCAAAGTAGCTCGATCTAATTCAAAAATTTCTCCTAATTGGGCGCGCCTCGCATATTTTTTTACAGTAGCAGGATCAGAATAACTTACTCCATTAAGTTCGCCACCATAGAACTCCACCGTTACGCCTACTTGTTCAACGCTATATTTGGATTCTGCTCGTCTAAAAGGAACGTCCGCTCTCACAATTCCCTCTTCATCTACCAAAACTACCGGAAATGTTTCAAAAAAAGTAGGCATACGACGTACAAAAAGTTCGCGCCCTTCTTTATCTCTAAAGACGGGATGTCCTAACCATCCAACAGCTATTCCATCCCCATTGTCCATTGAGCCTGCTCTGAATAATCCCCCCTTTGCCGGATTATTACCAATATAATCATAAAAAGCTAATTTTTCGGGAATTTTAGACCAAGCTTCTGATAAACTAAGATTTTCGGCTAACCCATCACTAACTCTTCGATATATTTCTTGCTGAAAGTATCCTTGATCCCACTGATAACGAGTAGGTCCAAATAATTCGATTGGGGTAGTTGCCGATCCATACCACATAGTTCCGGCAACTACGAAAGCTGCAAAAAAAACAGCAGCGATACTACTGGAAAGTACAGTCTCAATATTGCCCATACGTAATCCTTTGTATAGACGTTGAGGCGGACGGACACTAAGATGGAATAGGCCCGCTAATATGCCCAGTGTACCCGCAGCAATATGATGCGAAGCTATTCCTCCCGGAACGAAAGGATCAAAACCTTCTGCACCCCACGCAGGATTTACAGCTTGTACTTTTCCTGTTAGTCCATAAGGATCGGACACCCATATCCCAGGACCATACAAACCGGTTACATGAAATGCACCAAAGCCAAAACAAGCCACCCCTGCAAGAAATAAATGAATTCCAAAGATCTTGGGCAAATCCAAAGAAGGTTTTCCCGTCCGCTCATCACAGAATATTTCTAGGTCCCAATATACCCAATGCCAGATAGCTGCCAAGAAACACAAACCAGAAAACACAATATGCGCACCTGCTACACCTTCATAACTCCAAATACCCGGATTCGTTATAGTTCCTCCTGAAATACTCCAACCACCCCACGAATTGGTTATTCCTAAACGAGTCATGAAGGGGATAACGAACATACCTTGTCTCCACATTGGATCCAGAACAGGATCAGAGGGATCAAAAACTGCTAATTCGTATAAAGCCATCGAGCCAGCCCAACCAGAAACTAGAGCTGTATGCATTATATGCACCGAAAGCAATCGACCCGGATCATTCAATACGACAGTATGAACACGATACCAAGGCAAACCCATGGAAATACCCCTTTAGCAAAGAAAAATAGACACGATGTCGTTTTATTTTATCGCATTGGAAAAGACTATCCATATCCTATGTACCTAACCCTTCTAGGGGATTCTGTGTCAGAAAGCGTGCATATTTATTTCATTTCATTAAAAATAAGAAGCCAATTCTGTTTGTAAGAAAAAAGAGAAGCAGATCTATTCTATACTCGATAAGTGCCAATATGCAACGGGTAGCTTGGGCTATTTTGAAAAACGAAGAATAGATCCCTAATCCCTCTTTGTTTATCATTCGAATCACAGATTCCTTTTTCTTTATTCAATCTGTCTTACCTTCCTTATATGTATAATTTTTCAATCTATGTATCATTTCAATCCATGTATTAATAGAATCTATAGTATTCTTATAGAATAAGAAAAAAATGAAAATAATAAACTGCAGATTCTTTCTTTCTCTTCCATTCTTAAGTTTCCATATTAAAGTGTAGTTTTCTTACTTAAATCTAATAATATTAATCTAATATGCCCATTGGTGTTCCAAAAGTACCTTACCGGATTCCCGGAGATGAAGAAGCGACTTGGGTTGACTTATACAATGTTATGTATCGAGAAAGGACACTTTTTTTAGGTCAAGAGATTCGTTGCGAGATCACGAATCATATTACAGGTCTCATGGTATATCTCAGTATAGAAGATGGAATTAGTGATATTTTTTTGTTTATAAACTCCCCCGGCGGGTGGTTAATCTCGGGAATGGCAATTTTTGATACAATGCAAACGGTGACACCAGATATATATACAATATGCCTCGGAATAGCCGCGTCCATGGCCTCCTTCATTCTGCTTGGAGGAGAACCCACTAAACGTATAGCATTCCCTCACGCTAGAATTATGCTTCACCAACCGGCTAGTGCTTATTATCGGGCAAGGACACCAGAATTTTTACTAGAAGTGGAAGAATTACACAAAGTTCGCGAAATGATCACAAGGGTTTATGCACTAAGAACAGGCAAACCTTTTTGGGTTGTATCCGAAGACATGGAAAGGGATGTTTTTATGTCAGCAGACGAAGCCAAAGCTTATGGACTTGTTGATATTGTAGGGGATGAAATGATTGACGAGCACTCCGATACTGATCCAGTATGGTTTCCAGAAATGTTTAAGGATTGGTAGTGGCTGAATTTCTTGTAAATTTATCGGGTTTTATGCGATTTTTTAGAAAATAGAAATACTTCATGATGATGAATCATCAGGTTAAGATCGATCTAAACCAATCCATTTTTTCTATATACATACAACATGCCAACGGTTAAACAACTTATTAGAAATGCAAGACAGCCAATACGAAATGCTAGAAAAACGCCCGCGCTTAAGGGATGTCCTCAGCGTCGAGGAACATGTGCTAGGGTGTATGTGCGACTCGTTCAGATCATGAATTCAAACAAATAAGACAATTTTTGAAATATCCATGATCGGTACCAATGAATAGGATAGAGCTTCTCTCTCCTAGATTTCTATGGTATATGGAATTTATGGTTTCCTTTGGTGCAAATCCAATCATCTAGATTGGAAGAAGCAATTCCCCCATTGGTAGCAAATGGTTATCGATTAAGCGGAGGAAATAGTAATAAAAAGAAAAGGCTTATGCTCTTTTATCTTAAAAGAACGGACTAAAGGGTCAGCTACTTAGCCAACTTTCATAATTAAATACCGTCACTGTATGAATAACTCTTATTTATTGTGAAAAGAGCGATTTACTCTAGAATGGATAGGTAGAGCCAAAGACTGTGAACTATACAAGTTCACAATACCTTTTGATGAAAGAAAGGGCTCCGGTGTATAGAGAGGGCCTCACCGTTTAAAAGAGAACCATAGAAACGATGGAACCCACTGTTTTTTTAGTATCGTTAGAATTTGTTATTTCTATGCGAAATAACTGAAGGGGATAGAATAAAAAATCGTGGTTGGGAAGGTTATAGTAGCAAAAGCCATTGGAATATATATTTTATATATCGGAATAATCCGTTTTGTTATTAATGGGAAAAAGAACCGTTAAAAGAAGAGAAATCATTAGTTATTCATTAAGGTTAATTTGATTCAATGACCAGAGTTCCACGAGGATATATAGCTCGGAGACGACGAACAAAAATGCGTTCATTTGCCTCAAACTTTAGAGGGGCTCATTTAAGACTTAATCGAATGATTACTCAACAAGTAAGAAGAGCTTTTGTTTCTTCTCATCGAGATAGAGGCAGGCAAAAGAGGGATTTTCGTCGTTTGTGGATCACTCGGATAAACGCAGCAACACGGATATATAAAATATTCGATAGTTATAGTAAATTAATACACAATCTGTACAAAAAGGAATTGATTCTTAATCGTAAAATGCTTGCACAAGTAGCTGTATTAAATCCAAATAATCTTTACACGATTTCCAATAAAATAAAGACCATCAATTAAAGGGACAAAAAGTAATATACAGGAATAATTAAAACCGAATTCCCGGAGAGGGAACTCCGGGAAGATACAATAAATTAAGATTAAGTGGTAGGAATCAACGAGCATGTTGCAATAAATAAAAAACTATTTATTTTTTCCCATTTTTTTTCTTTTCTTATAACAAACAAGAGAATCTAAACTGGATTACTTTATTTATATATGAGTCTGACCCTTTCGAATAAAACATCAACAATCGGAACTTAAGCTCCGATTGTTGTTTCTTAAATTCTGGTTGGAGTTTCTTAAATTTCGATTGGAATTGAACTTTTGTGTTAATTGAGGAATATGTCTATTTTTTCTGTGTCTAGGACCAGTAATTATTGAAATTGACTGGGCTTGAAATTGCTTCTCATTTTCATAATTACGAAATGGTAAGAAAGATAAAATACGAGCCTGTTTTATAGCAAGAGTAATTAATCGTTGTTGTTTCAAGGTTAATCGATTTATTCGTCTGGATAATATTTTTCCTTGTTCACTAATAAATCGATTAATTAAGCTCATGTTTCTATAATCAATTCGGTCCCCCGGACCAATTCGGGAACGCCTACGAAAAGTTTGTTTGGATTTACGAAAAGGTTGTTTAAATTTACGAAAAGGTTGCTTGGATTTATGAAAAGTTTGTTTGGATTTACGAAAAGGTTGCTTAGATTTACGAAAAGGTTGTTTAGATATATACATTATTTATTCCTTATTTTAAAATTGGAAAAAAAAAAAATGGATTTCTTTATTTTATTAATTTTGGATCCAGAAGAAGTAGTCTTTCTTTGGTCCATATATTATTTGATTCATATACTATGATATATATAAACCTCTATACATATGAAATAATATCTACCTAAAGTGAATTTTTATTTTGTATTCTATCTCTGTTCTATATATTAAATAATAAATTAATAAATTCTTATTCTTTCTATTCTTTAGAAAAATAAAAACCACGACGCTCCTATTTCTTTATTTCATTATGAATCGTATGCTTGCGGCAATAACGACAAAATTTTCTTAATTCTAATTGTCGGGGTGTATTGTGGCGATTCTTTTGAGTACTATATCTAGAAACCCCCGTCGATTCCTTATTGGTACCCTTTCGAACACAACTGATACACTCCAAAATCACTCTTATTCTAACATCTTTGCCCTTGGCCATGAACCTCCTTTCCTTTTTTGATCGACTTAACTTAATTCTCATACCTGTTCTTTTATTCTTCTATATTGGATCGGAAAAAGAAGAATAAAATCCAATAGAATGAATAAAAAATGGAGAAATAATTAAAGAATACAATCCTTTCATTTAAGTAGCAAGCCCGGCTCTTTCTATGCTTGAATTTGTGAGTCCTGACTTAGCTTGGATACCGCTTTTAATTAAATTTATCTTCCAAAATGAGATTTACCAAATTTTTGCTAACTCTGAGGTTCAACCCAATCCATCTTTTCTTTCTTTTTGATTCGTATACTAAAAAATGAAAGAAAATTTTCTTCATGTCATGAAGAATTCTACCTCTCGTATAGGAATAAATAGAATTAAAAAAAAGGGAATGACAAAGCATCTGGGAATAAACGATTAATTTCTATCAATAAACCTGCTAAAGCCCCAAACCATAGAGTACTTAGCACGGGTGCTACAGAGAGATATGTTTTTATATCCCGCATTGAAAATCCTCCTTCCTTATTAGAATACATATATGATCAGATACTCTTGTCCAAGATCGTTTGTATTTCTTTATTTAGGCGAAATTCCTAACTAAAAAAACAAAATCAATATTCTATATATATAGAATGAACCGTATAGACGAGATTTTCCTATCCCTAAAAAAGAAAAAGATGACCCCTTCTTCCTATACATTACTAAGGAATAGTAATCTTTCTTTTATAGGTGAAATTCAACTGGATTTTCGATATATACCCTTCCTTGATTATATGAGACCAAAAACAAGAAATGACAAGAAAGTTGTATATAGATAGAGAAATAGAAGAAAATTACGATGTGGAAAACAAGAAAGGAATTGTGTACAATGGCATTGTACAACAATTTGGAAGAGGGATGTAGCGCAGCTTGGTAGCGCGTTTGTTTTGGGTACAAAATGTCACAGGTTCAAATCCTGTCATCCCTACCTATTACTTCTCTCTTCTTTATAGACAGTAGCGCGGAGATCAATTAAAGTGTATATAACTTGAATTTGTGGATACTATACGTACGTGAGACACGTTAGGAGTAGAAAAGGATTTTCTTTTTGAAAGCGCTCTTAGTTCAGTTTGGTAGAACGCGGGTCTCCAAAACCCGATGTCGTAGGTTCAAATCCTACAGAGCGTGATTCTATCTATCTTATGTCGAAACAGAGTAAAATAATTAAAAAAAAGTCGAATTACAACTCCAATTGGACCTCCTCTCTAGTCTGGAGGAGGTCAATCAAAAAATAAATAGTACTCAATTAAAGATCCAACTGATCCCCACGCCTGTATTGTAAATACGCAGTCACGAATAATCCCGCTAAAGTAATAGGGATTAGGCCTAAGACGATTCCAAATAGAAAAACTTCAATCATTTCGATTTGTTCGAGGGTATAAAAAAAGAGGTACGATCTATCTCTAAATAATAGTCTAAATTATCCACGAATCTCAATGACAAAAAAAAAGAATTGGTAATTCGCGTGGAAAAAGGTCCTATAATATCAGGAATCCAAAAGAAAGATTCTTATTTTCTGACTTATTCATTCAATTCATTTCAAATAAGACGTATCTTGTTCAAGCCAATAAATAGAGCTGGGGTTATAGTTAAAGCAGCCAGTAGAAAACCGAAATAACTAGTTATAGTAAGCATGAAGGGGTTAAATTCCATTTTTTTTTTTACTACACTACATATGTTGGTAAAGCACTTACCTAAGTTATGGAAAATTCCTAATTGATCGGTTATTTTAGATAATACTAAAAAACAAGATAGAGGGAGATACAGAAGTGGAAAAGAAAATCGATTCATCAGATGGGAATGGGACATGAGTCCCTAATTCCGAATCAAGAGATTTATTGTGGAATCTGTTAGTTAAGTAAAGTAATAATATTAAGAACTAGATCATCTAAACCCGTTAAAAAAAATTGTATTTTTTAGGAATTTTGGAATAAAAGATAAATAAAGAATGGAATTTGAAAAAAGTTCTTTCTATTTCAGATTATTTCTTTTTCAAATTGTATTCCTTATGGAATAAGAGGAGAAGAAAACCATTCCGCGACTCCCAAAGGTCCCCCTGAAAAAGGGAAAAATTGACTTTTTTTTATTTATTCTTTTATCTTTTTCTTTTAAGTTCTATCTTCTGTCTCTCTCTATTTCATCTCGTAAAGTTACATGCTTGCATTTGGTTAAGAAAGTTAGACCTAATCCAACAAACAAGATAGGATTGATTCCGAATCTTGAATCTTCAAGCAATGTATTCCGTTTCTTTCATAACGGATTATCTACTATTGGATTTTCTGTTTTTTAGATAGTATTTTATACTAACCAATTTAATTCCTTAATTAAAGGGAAAAGTTGGATTCGAATAATAATAAAACTTTTAACTAAAAAGGGATAGATTTTGCATATACTTATCCTTATATTGTGTCAATATGAGAATATCCTTCCTAAATTCTTTATCCAAACCTATTGTATTGATAATTTACTTAGGTTTTCCCAAGATCCTGGTCACTATTCCAAATTCAATTATTTTACTATTCCGAAGACAATGAAAATAAGTAGGACTCAAAAATTGGGGTTTCTATTGATGCCTTGAATAACATGTAGTTTCTCTATAGACAAAAAACAAAGAAGAAAAAAAGGGAATTCTGTTTCGGGACCAAGCCAAACAGGATTGCTGTGCCATAGGAAGGATAGCTATACTAATTTGGTATACTCAAAATACACCTTTGGTACCAAATTGACAATCTCACAAGGATGAAATATCAGTAATTTTCTATTTACTGGTTGATCCCATCTTTTACGGAATCAATTCCTTTTTTGAATGTACAAAAATTCGGGGAGCTCGGCATGTCTGGAAGCACGGGAGAACGTTCTTTTGCTGATATTATTACCAGTATTCGCTACTGGGTTATTCATAGCATTACTATACCTTCCCTATTCATTGCGGGTTGGTTATTTGTCAGTACGGGTTTAGCTTATGACGTGTTTGGAAGTCCTCGGCCAAACGAATATTTCACGGAAAGTCGACAAGGAATTCCATTAATAACCGACCGTTTTGATTCTTTAGAACAACTAGATGAACTTAGTAGATCCTTTTAGGAGGCCCCCAATGACCATAGATCGAACCTATCCTATTTTTACAGTGCGATGGCTAGCTGTTCACGGATTAGCTGTACCCACGGTTTTTTTCTTGGGATCAATATCAGCAATGCAGTTCATCCAACGATAAACTAAATTCCAACTATAGAACTATGACACAATCAAACCCGAATGAACAAAATGTTGAATTGAATCGTACCAGTCTATACTGGGGTTTATTACTTATTTTTGTACTTGCTGTTTTATTTTCCAATTACTTCTTCAATTGAGAGAAAGGTAGAGAATAGTAAGAATTCTCTTATCCCATTTGGAAGGATACCATCCTTATAACTATCCATGACTGTTTTTGTCTCTAGCACGACCACTTGAGAAAATGTGGAGGAAAGTGGGGGAAATGGCCGATACTACAGGAAGAATTCCTCTTTGGCTGATAGGCACTGTAACCGGTATTCTTGTGATTGGTTTAATAGGTGTTTTCTTTTACGGTTCGTATTCTGGATTGGGTTCATCTCTATAGTAATTGGAGGAGCCAGATTGTAAACATGAAAAAGTAGGAGCTTAGCGGGTCCTTACCCCCTTTTATCTGATTAGAGCGGAAAGGACCCGCGGAATTCTTATAACGTGATTTTAATTTATTCCATAATCTATAAATTGGTTACCTATTTTTATTTGTAACAATAACAAAGAGAAAGCCTTTGCTTTGATGGTTAGAATCCTTCTATTTCTTTTTTTGTTTGCTAATAATGTTAGTGAAGCAATCCGTTGGTGGGTTTAAAGCGCCTGCTTTTCGCCCATAAAATTGATTTACTTCACTCTTATGAAGCAACAACAAAGAGTGGATAAATTAAGGATTCATCCAATATTTTATTCCACGAAGGAAGTGTCCTGCAAATCTTTGATTTAGTTTAGAGTAATAAACTAATAAAACCTTAATCAAAACCACTCCATTAACCTAAAAAAGTACCCTTTAATGGAAGGGAAGGGTATACTTTTTTTTTTACAAAATTTCTGTAAGTTCGAAGTTGAACTTAATTGAAAAAGTCAAGCAATTCTATCTGCTCACAAAAAATTTGTCCCCCGCCATACTTTCTTTCCCTCTGTTTGTCCACTACCGCGTCAAACCTAAGCAAAGGAAGTCCAAGAGACAGACCCGAATAAAGAATAAATAGTAATCTTTCGCAAAACAAATAAGAAGAAAAAGGATTCTTACTTCAGTACAAGAAGAATTGACACAAGAAAAAGGTAAAAAAGCCTTTTTCTTGTGCCTAATAGAAGATTACGAAGACCTGCAATTCCTCCTAAAAGGACTTGTTCCTTTTATTGTTCTCGCCTCTGCCTTGGATTCTCTTCTTTTGCATGAAATAGAAATAAGGAATTCCAGAAATCGAGACTTTTTACCAACTTAATGGTAAGAAATCCCGGGATCTAGAAATTCATTTCGTACAATTGAACCTTTTCAAACTGTTTCTTTTTGAGAACCAAAAAGACTTGTGCTAAAATAACAGATGCGAAAAAGAACAAAAGGCCTTGGACGCGTAATGGATCCTGAAGCACTATTTCCGCATCCCCCTGACCAAACCCTCCCACATTAGGATTGCTTGTTAATGGTTGATCAAGCTTGATTGATTCCCCCTCTGAAACAAGAAGTTCTGGCCCGGGAGGTATAATATCAATCACTTGGCGCCCATCCGACGCATCAACTATGGATATTTCATATCCCCCCTTTTCTTTACGTAGTATTTTTTTTACTATACCTGTTGACGTAGCATTATAAACTGTATTGTTACTCTTGCTACCATCGGGATAGATCTGTCCCCTTCCTCGGTTTCCCCCTACATATATGGGATATTTTAAGAAATGGACGTCTTTTTTTGTAGCGGGATCGGGGGAAAGAATGGGAAAGACAATTTCACTATATTTCTTACCGGGAACAGGGCCTATCACAAGAATATTTTTTTTATTGGGACGATAACTCTGAAAAGAGAGATTTCCTATCTTTTCTTTCAACTCAGGAGAAATACGGTCAGGCGGTGCTAATTCGAATCCCTCAGGCAAAATAAGAACAGCACCCACATTTAACCCTCCCTTTTTCCCGTTAGCAAGAACTTGTTTCAGCTGCATATCATAAGGGATTCGAAGAACTGCTTCAAATACAGTATCAGGAAGCACAGCTTGGGGAACTTCAATATCCACGGGCTTATTAGCTAAATGGCAGTTGGCACATACAATTCGTCCAGTTGCTTCCCGCGGGTTTTCATAACCCTGCTGCGCAAAAATGGGATATGCATTTGAAGTAGATGTCCGAGTTATTACGTATATCATGATCGATACAGAAATCGATCGAATCATCTGTTCCTTTAACCAAGAAAAATTCTTTCTATTTTCCATGTCCAATCGCGGATCCCGGAATTTCTACAATAAATTAGATAGGTAGCTAAGTTAATCTAGTTCCCTATACACGAGTCTGTTGCCACTCTACTGCAATAATTGTACTGGAATGATGAATACCTTAAGCAGGTAGAAATAGAAAGAATTTTGCTAAAAAGAAAAAGGTCTTTCTTTCTAAAGGAAAAAAAATGCTAATTTTATTAATATTAGGAAAGCCAATTATGCTTCACTAATTGAATGATAAATGACTACAAGCGAAGGAGATAGGCGGTTTAAACAAAAAAAGACCCAAAATTTTAAACACGTGTCTAGAATCACAGGAAAACTACAAACAAAAATAGTGAAAATTAGCTCGTTAGGAGCCCATCCAAGATCGTTGTAGACCCAACGAATTAGTAGTTCCCAACCGCGGGTGGAGTGAAATCCAACAAAAAAATCCGTAACTAAAAGAATAAAAAAAGCTTTTATTGAGTCATTTAAGTTATAGAAGAATTCCTGAACCCAAGAATTCAAAATAACAAGTTCCTCTTTACCCAGAAAAAAAGAACCACTTAGAATAGCCAAACAGATTATATTTGTTGAGAAATGCAAAATGATATGGAGATGGTCCTCATTATCTATTTTGGCCAATTGTATTATTTCCTCGTATATTCCTATAGGAGGTTTTTGTACATGTGTCTTCGGTTTCTCTTTTATCATTTCGTCCAAGAGAAAAAGCTCTTCTAATTCTATGAATCCTTCTAGAATCTTTTTCTCTTGAATATTCGTTAAGAGAGTTTCAGGTTGTCTGGTATTCCACCAATTCTTAATCCAAAGTTCCAGACATTTGTTAAAAGAGAAAGAGACTCCCCAGGGCAAAAGTACGATAAATACAAGATATAGGAAAGAAGGCAATGCTTTCTTTTTTTTCATTTTTGATATGTAAATTGAGTTGTTAATGAATCCGCTTCATTCGCAGACTCTATATGATATTTCTTTTTTTGTTGAAGCAAAAATTCTATAACAAGGTTTGAGACCTTGTGTTTGTATCTATTTCTCTTTTTGTATACTAGTGGAATTTCATTGTATTGGGTTCTTTCTTAGATGGAAATGGAGTGGAATAGAGAAATAGAATAAAAAAAGCCCTTTCTTTCATATGAAAAGGGAAGAATATTAGGCCATATATCTAACTTGGACAAAACAAATTAGAAGCAATTTTCTCTTATCCTCGGTTGTTCCTTCCTTTAGATAAATACTCGAAAATACCCTTACAATTAAAATTAAAAAAATTGCAATTGGTACTCAAAATACTTCAATAGGTACGTGCAAGAAATAGGCCAATTCGGCAGCTTTTTGTTCAATTTCTCGTGGAGTAAAAAACTTCTCATCAGTACGAGTCAAGGGAATGACCCCCTGCCCACGTATTTCCATATAAAGGATACGACGAGGATAAAGACCCTCTTTAACCTGAATTCTAATTGATTGGATATCCCGCACAAGGAATCGAAGGAAGATGCGACGTTTTATTCCAGGGAATCCCCAACGAAAAATGCACACTATTCCCTCTTTTCTATCAAATCGGTCATAACCACTGCCTACATTCCACAAAATAGTGCACCACAAATAAGAGCTAATGAATAGTCCCGCGATTCCGTAGAAAGACATCACGACCCCCTGTGGAAAAAATAGAATTTGTTGAGATGGAAGTACAGATATCATATTCTTACCAAGATAACTAGAAGCCCCAACCGCTAAGAATCCTAATGAACCTAGAAAAAGAATACAGGCCCAGAAAAAATTACTTCTTTTTCGAGAACCTTTTAGAAGTTCTATCCATATGTGTTCTGATCGCCAATTCATATTAGATATACTAAATCCAGCAGCGGTTAATTGAAATTGAGAGAATAAGCTAAATGATTTTGACTTTACTTTTTTTGATTCTGAAATCGCCTTCAGCAGCTAGTACCCCTGTGAAATAATTGGTTAGATACATTGACTTTCTATTCAAAAAAATTCCAGGATTCACTTAAAAAAACTCGCTATACCCGGCTACCCGTATGTATGCATTTATGCTCATAGCCTATATTCGCACCCATAGACGTTTTTCATTTGTGTGTATAAAGAGCTACATACCCTATCATATTAATATATTACTTACACTACAAAATTTTTATATTATAATACAAAATTTTTATATTATAATCCTGGAAATACATTGAGCAAATTTGTCCCCGTCGGTTCTAGACAATCTTATTTTTCTGCACATAAAGAAATAAAGAAGACATTGCAATTGCCGGAAACACTAAGCCTACTAAAGGCACGAAAATAGCGGGTAAGTTTAAATCTGTCATAGAATAGGTGTCTCAATTCCAATTTACTATTTCTATCTATTCAAAATATATCTTAAGATTCTTATGATATAATTAAGTATATCTATTATAAGGAATATTGACTATTGTATTTTTGAGTTTGCAAAATAAAGACTTTTTATAGATAAATAATACTAACTAAAGTATTCTATAAAAGTATTCTATATCTCTAAAAAAATGAATGGAATGGATAATTGGATTTTTCTTTTTCCATTCTCATGGCCTTTCTATCTTTCTAATCGAATTTGAAATTGGATTCAAAAGAAAGAAATTGTGAAAATAAAAGAAATACCTCTTTCAGAATACCCTTTAATTTAAATTTTAAAAGTAGAAGTGGAATAGAATATCCGGTTGAAGGGTAATGATCATACGTCTGTAATGCATTGTATGTCCCAGAATAGGTCCCATTCTTCTACCCTTTCCGGGTAGTCGATGGCTATTCACAGCTACTACCTTAACACCAAAGAATAGCTCGACCCAATGCTTTATTTCTGTCTTAGTGAATCCCGATTCGACATTAAAAGTATATTGATTCTTTCCCAATAAACGAAGACTTTTTTCTGTAAATACTGCGTATTTAATTCCATTATCGTATGATAATACTCTCTTTTGATTTGTATTTTTTTATTGTATTATACCTTTCTATATTCTAGATATATAGAATAGAAGAATCTCGATTTGGCAAGTCTCATGATCGTATCAAGATATATTTAAATTTGGCTCGATCTTTATAAAAGATAAAAGATCGAGCCAAATTTAATTGCAATCAATTAGAAGAATAAAGAAGAATTACTGCATTTCATAACTCATTTTTTCTCTACCTATTTCGCTTCTTCATCAATGGTATCTACCGGCTTGAAGTCGAATGTGATCGCTTTCCATACTTCACAAGCTGCGGCTAGTTCAGGACTCCATTTGCAAGCTGCTCGGATAATTTCATTACCTTCACGAGCAAGATCGCGCCCTTCGTTACGAGCTTGTACACAGGCTTCTAAAGCCACCCGATTAGCTGCTGCACCTGGTGCATTCCCCCAAGGATGTCCTAAAGTTCCTCCACCAAATTGTAATACGGAATCATCTCCAAAGATTTCGGTCAGAGCTGGCATATGCCAAACATGAATACCCCCCGAAGCCACCGGTATAACACCTGGCATGGATACCCAGTCCTGCGTGAAAAAGATACCGCGAGAACGATCTTTTTCAATATAATCATCGCGCAATAAATCAACAAAACCTAAAGTCATTTCGCGTTCCCCTTCTAACTTACCTACTACTGTACCGGAGTGGATATGATCTCCCCCAGACATACGCAATGCTTTAGCTAATACACGGAAATGCATACCATGATTTTTCTGTCTATCAATAACTGCATGCATTGCTCGATGAATGTGAAGAAGTAGGCCGTTGTCGCGGCAATAATGAGCCAAAGTAGTATTTGCGGTGAATCCTCCAGTTATGTAGTCATGCATTATAATAGGAACCCCTAATTCCCTCGCAAATACAGCTCTCTTAATCATTTCTTCGCATGTACCCGCAGTCGCATTCAAGTAATGCCCCTTGATTTCGCCGGTTTCGGCTTGTGCTTTATAAATTGCTTCGGCACAAAAGACAAAACGGTCTCTCCAGCGCATAAATGGTTGTGAGTTTACGTTTTCATCATCTTTGGTAAAATCAAGTCCACCGCGTAGACACTCATAACATGCTCTACCATAATTTTTTGCGGATAATCCCAATTTTGGTTTAATAGTACATCCCAATAAAGGACGACCATACTTGTTCAACTTATCCCTTTCAACTTGGATACCATGAGGCGGACCTTGGAAAGTTTTTGCATAAGCAGCAGGAATTCGTAGATCCTCCAAACGTAGAGCACGTAGGGCTTTGAAACCAAATACGTTACCTACAATGGAAGTAAACATGTTAGTAACAGAACCCTCTTCAAATAGATCTAATGGATAAGCTACATAACAGATATATTGACTGTCTTCCCCAGGAACGGGTTCGATGTGATAGCATCGTCCTTTGTAACGATCAAGACTGGTAAGTCCATCAGTCCAAACAGTTGTCCATGTACCAGTAGAAGATTCCGCAGCTACTGCAGCCCCTGCTTCTTCGGGCGGAACCCCGGGCTGAGGAGTTACTCGGAATGCTGCCAAGATATCAGTATCCTTGGTTTCGTATTCCGGGGTGTAGTAAGTCAATTTATAATCTTTAACACCAGCTTGAAATCCAACACCTGCTTTAGTTTCTGTTTGTGGTGACATAAGTCCCTCCCTACAACTCATGAATTAAGAATTCTCACAACGACAGGGTCTACTCGATATGGACTAAGCATAAATGAAACCTTTGCAAAAATCTTAAAAAAAAGATATTCAATTAATATCAACTCATTAAATAAAAAAGGGAGTATGCTTGCGTTATTAATGAATATGGTTCATTCATATATAATGCGTACACCCTGTGTACGTTCTATCCTATAGGAATTCTACTATAGGAATTCGATAGGAATTGAGTTATTGTTATGGTAAGTTAACATGGTTCATTATTAAACCATAGATTTGATTCACCAAATCCATCATTATTGTATACTCTTTGATAGATATAGCGCAACCCAAACTAATCCCTTAATCCTTATTTTACAATTTTATAAGTTCTTATCTTAATAAGCCCCTTTCCTATTTTGAATCTAAATACCTAAATACTAAGAAAATTCTCTGTTGACAGCAATCTATGCTTCACAGTAGTATATATTTTGTATATCGAAGTCCTAGACAGGAAAGTAGAAGAGACAAAGATCCTTGACAAAAGGAAAAATGTCTATGAAAAAAAAGATTGATTGAACTTTCCACCGGACTCATTCCATGAGTAAACGAGTGAATGGGATTCGCTTAGGCAACGAAATCAAGTGCTAGTCCCCTTTTCGTTTTTATTGAATTAACTAATTCATTTCCTTTTAACTTTTTGATTTTTGGATATTTTTTTTATTTGATTTGGCATTATTCAACAAGAAAAAAAAAAATAAAAATTTCGACAAATTCCTTTTTTTATAATTATGTGATAATTATGAGAACCAATCCTACTACTTCGCGTCCCGGGGTTTCCACAATTGAAGAAAAAAATGCAGGACGTATTGATCAAATTATTGGACCCGTGCTGGATATCACTTTTCCCCCGGGCAAGTTGCCTTATATTTATAACGCTTTGATAGTCAAGAGTCGGGACACTGCCGATAAGCAAATTAATGTGACTTGTGAGGTACAACAATTATTAGGAAATAATCGAGTTAGAGCTGTAGCTATGAGTGCTACAGACGGGTTGATGAGAGGAATGGAAGTTATTGACACAGGAGCTCCTCTTAGTGTTCCGGTCGGTGGAGCTACTCTCGGACGAATTTTTAACGTTCTTGGGGAGCCTATTGACAATTTGGGTCCTGTAGATACTAGTGCAACATTCCCTATTCATAGATCTGCGCCTGCCTTTATTGAGTTAGATACGAAATTATCTATCTTTGAAACAGGTATTAAGGTGGTCGATCTTTTAGCTCCTTATCGGCGTGGAGGAAAAATCGGACTATTTGGGGGGGCAGGAGTAGGTAAAACAGTACTCATCATGGAATTAATCAATAACATTGCTAAAGCTCATGGAGGCGTATCCGTATTTGGCGGAGTAGGGGAACGGACTCGGGAAGGAAATGATCTTTATATGGAAATGAAGGAATCCGGAGTAATTAATGAAAAAAATATTGAGGAATCAAAGGTCGCTCTAGTCTATGGACAAATGAATGAACCGCCGGGAGCTCGTATGAGAGTTGGGTTAACTGCCCTAACTATGGCAGAATATTTCCGAGATGTTAATAAGCAAGACGTGCTTTTATTCATCGATAATATCTTTCGTTTTGTTCAAGCAGGATCGGAGGTATCCGCCTTATTAGGGAGAATGCCCTCTGCAGTGGGTTATCAACCTACCCTTAGTACAGAAATGGGTTCCTTACAAGAAAGAATTACTTCTACCAACAAGGGATCGATAACTTCGATCCAAGCTGTTTATGTACCTGCGGACGATTTGACCGACCCTGCTCCTGCCACAACATTTGCACATTTGGACGCTACTACCGTACTTTCCAGAGGATTAGCTTCCAAGGGTATTTATCCCGCAGTAGACCCGTTAGATTCAACCTCAACTATGTTACAGCCTCGGATCGTTGGCAAGGACCATTATGAAACTGCGCAAAGAGTTAAAGAAACTTTACAACGTTACAAGGAACTTCAGGACATTATTGCAATTCTTGGGTTGGATGAATTATCAGAGGAGGATCGTTTAACTGTAGCAAGAGCACGAAAAATTGAGCGGTTCTTATCACAACCGTTCTTTGTGGCAGAAGTTTTTACCGGTTCTCCAGGAAAGTATGTTAGTCTTGCAGAAACAATTAGGGGGTTTCAACTAATCCTTTCAGGAGAATTAGATGGCCTACCCGAACAGGCTTTTTATTTGGTGGGGAACATCGATGAAGCTAGCACGAAAGCTATAAACTTAGAAGAGGAGAACAAATTGAAGAAATGAAATTAAATCTTTATGTACTGACTCCTAAACGAATTATTTGGGATTGTGAAGTGAAAGAAATCATTTTACCTACTAATAGCGGCCAAATTGGTGTATTACCAAACCACGCCCCCATTAACACAGCTGTAGATATGGGTCCTTTGAGAATACGCCTCCTCAATGACCAATGGTTAACGGCGGTTTTGTGGAGTGGTTTTGCAAGAATAGTTAATAATGAGATCATCATTTTAGGAAATGATGCAGAACTGGGTAGTGACATTGATCCAGAAGAAGCTCAACAGGCACTTGAAATAGCCGAAGCTAACTTGAGTAGAGCTGAGGGTACGAAAGAATTGGTTGAAGCAAAGCTAGCTCTCAAACGGGCTAGGATACGAGTAGAGGCTATCAATTGGATTCCCCCATCCAATTGAAGATAATCCAAAGGTTTCGTTGATACAAAGAAAAAGTAAAGAAGGGTAGAAAAAGTTATTAGATAGCGAAGCGAAGTAAGTCCAATGCTATCTAGTAATTTTTCTACCTACCTACCTACTATTGGATTTGAACCAATGACTCCCGCCGTATGAAAGCAGTACTCTAACCACTGAGTTAAGTAGGCAATTTATTATCACAAAAGAAGCCGTATTACTTCGATCGATTATAGATCGAATCCTTTTTATAAGCAATACCGCTCCTTTATTGGTATGGTATGTAGTAAATAGATCAAAGGGATATCCTATGGCATTCAAGAATATTCATCTTGACAAGAAATTATCTATATGTTAAGATATCTCTGACAAGGGCTATAGCTCAGTTCGGTAGAGCAACTCGCTTACACGTGCGCCAATGCTTTTCAAGGGAATTTATTATGCAATGAACATAATTGACCTTATTGCAAAATCAATGTCTTACTTCATGGATTCGAGAGAATAGGAGAACAGTAGCCTGACAAACAGTCGATTCAGTCCGATTCGGGTGCCAATTCTGGTGCCTAATCAAATAGAACGTCTATTGATTTGCTAGTTGATAAGGTAAATATCCAGCCCACTCAATGCTAGGCATAATGAGGATAAGGGCCTCCAAAAAACTTCTTTTCGTTCTATGAACTTTAAGGTGTATGAAGTCTCATAGTCAACTCTTGCAGTGGAACGATAGAGACTCCATTTCACTTAGGTTGATTTAATTTAGGCCGGAGGCAGACCTAAGTCAAGGTAATCCTCCTTTGAAACACTTTGGTATTGCTCCTAGATAGATCGATCATGATACAAATAAATCAATCAGAGCACAGGGAGCCATCTTATTATCTTTCCGTAAAGAAAAACTATGGCGGATTAACTGATCTTTACATCAGTTGATGAAAGAGCCCAATGCAGAAAAATGCATGTTGGGTCTTTAAAACAGTTCGAATCATTTCGATAATAATCCGTTTGATCTGTTTTACCGAGAAGGTCTACGGTTCGAATCCGTATAGCCCTACTAAATAGATATGTCTTTTTTTTTTAGATTTTAGGATGGATATCCTGTGTTTCCTTTAGTATAGTTTTCTTTTCCTTATTAAAAAAAACTTGTTTATAGACTCGACGGTCGCTTGCGACCTAGAATTGAGAGAAAAGCATTACCATAGGCTCATTTATCGAAAATCATAGAGACAGGAAAAGAAAAAAGAATTTGATCAAATCAATAGAAGGAAAGATGCCTTATCTGATTTGAATTCCATCCTTCTTCAAATAAAACAGGATATGCTCTAAGTCCCGAGACTTTCTTATAATGACTGGAACGATTTGCTCCATTTTGCGAATTCCTATTTTGTTTGAAGTATATTACTATAATATACATTATGTAAAAATGGACATTATCTAAATAGATCTACTTTAAATAGAAAAAGAAAAAATCGAAAGAAAATAAAAAGAAAGAGTAAATAATAAAACAGGATATTTTGTTTCATAATTCTGCAATAGAGTTTTTTTTTAGTATTATTCCTCATTAGGTTGCATACAGAGGACTGAAACATGCCACTGAAAGACTCTACTGAGACAAAAAGATGGGCTGTCAAAAAGGTAGAGGAGGTAGGATGGGCAGTTGGTCAGATCTAGTATGGATCATACATGGACGATAGTTGGAGTCGGCGGCTCTCCTAGGCTTCCCTCATCTGGGATCCCTGGGGAAGAGGATCAAGTTGGCCCTTGCGAATACCTTGATGCACTATCTCCCTTCAACCCTTTGAGCGAATCGAATTAGTAGTAAGTATTTTCTTTTTTTTTTAATAGTCTCTGACTATCCTTAAATAAAGGATAGAGCAATTCTTTTTTCTAGAGATTCTAGAGAAAACGAGACAAAGTGAAGCAAAAGAGTTTTCTTTGTATAAGAATTAGGTATATACCATATCTAAATAGAATGGAAATCCAAAAAAAAGATAGTGGGGATTCCATTGGATGAATCCTTAAGAAAGACATGACACAAAAGAAACAAAAGCTAAAGTAAGCGCTCCTTGGTTTGAGCAAAGGAGATTCTTGTTTCACCGAGGAAAAGAGAGAAATTATGGATAAATTGACAATACCAACTGAATTGACTAATTTCAGTTCTGCCTATTCCACATTAATGGGAGTACATTTATGTTCCTGCTTCACGAATATGATATTTTTTGGACATTTCTAATAATAGCAAGCCTTATTCCTATTTTGGTATTTTGGATTTCAGGGCTTTTAGCCCCGAGTAGTGAAGGACCAGAGAAGCTTTCTAGTTACGAATCGGGTATAGAACCAATGGGGGGTGCTTGGTTACAATTCCGAATACGCTATTACATGTTTGCACTAGTTTTTGTTGTTTTTGATGTGGAAACGGTCTTTCTCTACCCTTGGGCAATGAGTTTTGATGTATTGGGTGTATCCGTTTTTATCGAAGCTTTCATTTTCGTGCTTATCCTAGTTGTTGGTTTAGTTTATGCATGGCGAAAAGGAGCCTTGGAATGGTCTTAACCGAATATTCAGACAAAAAAAAAAAAGAAGGAAAAGATTCTATTGAGACAGTCATGAGTTTGATTGAGTTTCCGTTACTTGACCAAACAAGTTCCAATTCCGTTATTTCAACTACACCAAATGATCTTTCAAATTGGTCAAGACTCTCCAGTTTATGGCCCCTTCTATATGGTACCAGTTGTTGTTTCATTGAATTTGCTGCATTAATAGGCTCAAGATTCGACTTTGATCGTTATGGATTGGTACCAAGATCAAGTCCTAGGCAAGCGGACCTAATTTTAACAGCCGGTACGGTAACAATGAAAATGGCTCCCTCTTTAGTGCGATTATATGAGCAAATGCCTGAACCAAAATACGTCATTGCTATGGGAGCCTGTACTATTACAGGGGGGATGTTCAGTACGGATTCCTATAGTACTGTTCGAGGGGTTGATAAGTTAATTCCTGTGGATGTCTACTTGCCGGGTTGCCCACCTAAACCAGAGGCTGTTATAGATGCCCTAACAAAACTTCGTAAGAAGATATCGCGAGAAATTGTTGAGGATCGAACTCTATGTCAAAGTCAAAAGAAAAATCGATGTTTTACTACCAGTCACAAACTTTATGTTCGGCGCAGTACTCATACCGGAACTTACGAGCAAGAATTGCTCTATCAATCACCATCTACTTTAGATATATCTTCTGAAACTTTTTTCAAATCCAAAAGCCCAGTATCTTCCTCCAAATTAGTGAATTAAGAGGGGTTCTTTTGTGCAGAAAAAGAAAGAGCAGTGCAATCTTTCAAACTTACATTTGAAATGTGAAATATTTATACAAAGGGGGGAGATCAAGACAATGCAGCAGGGGTGGTTATCTAATTGGCTAGTCAAACATCAGGTCGTTCATAGATCTTTGGGCTTCGATCATCGAGGAATAGAGACTTTACAAATAAAAGCAGGGGATTGGGATTCCATTGCGGTCATTTTATATGTATATGGTTACAATTATTTACGTTCCCAATGTGCTTATGACGTAGCACCCGGTGGATCTTTAGCTAGCGTGTATCATCTTACGAGAATACAGTATGGTATAGATAACCCAGAAGAAGTATGCATAAAAGTCTTTACCCAAAAAGATAATCCTAGAATCCCATCTGTCTTCTGGGTTTGGAGAAGTGCTGATTTTCAAGAACGCGAATCTTATGATATGGTGGGAATTTCTTATGATAATCATCCGCGCCTTAAACGTATCTTAATGCCTGAAAGTTGGATAGGCTGGCCCTTACGTAAGGATTATATAACCCCTAATTTCTATGAAATACAAGATGCCCATTGAATGATAATAAATTCATGCTCATTTATGCAACACAACTCTCGATTTTATTCAAGTCACGGAATATTTTGCTATTCTGTTCCTAGACGAAACGAAATACCTAGTATATTCTAATTACTTCCTATTATACAAAAAGGTCCAGATAGACTGATCAAAAAAGGGCTTCATTTTGATTTTCCAATTTGGAAAATCACATATTCATTTCCTTCGTATGAACAGAAAAATACAATGACTAAAAGAAGTTCTTACCACGAACTTTGTACCGCGCACATTATTTAGAACAACTAGGAAAGTAAGTATCAAGAAAAAAAAAATATTCTTCGGAATAGCAGAATAAAAAATTAATAAGAAATGAAAAAATGAAGCGAAGCAAAGGGGTCCTAATCTCACCTCCTTCTATACTATAAAGAAAAGAACCAGAGATTTTAACACTTTTTTTAAAAGAAGTGTCTAGAGATTTATCTACTTAGTGTATATGTATACTATCTAGATTATTAAAAAATATGTACCCCAATGCATCTCGAGGTATTTGTATCAATATCTATTTGGTAGATCCTTTTTTCTGTGCCAGGAACCAGATTTGAACTGGTGACACGAGGATTTTCAGTCCTCTGCTCTACCAACTGAGCTATCCTGACCCTTTCTTGTGCATCATCCTAGTAGAGTATTTGCATCTATGTCAATTAAAGGGACTAAAAAATTAATAAAGTATTCCATTCCTAATTTGGAAATGGAGGGGAGAGTCCTATGCATTGTGGACGGCTTACTTAATAATACTTATAAATTGAATTAATAATTGAGATTTTTTTGCGGATACTCTAATAAAAAAGAAATCTATTTAATGAATAGGATAAGATCTATTGAGTTCCCCTCGCACTCCTTTGTGAAAGAGTATAATGAGAAAGCTAATGAATCTTGAACCCATTGATAAAAGAGAAAATAGGATAAGATAAATACTGTGGTTAGGGAATAAAGTAGGGTTTGGGGATAGAGGGACTTGAACCCTCACGACTTATAAAGTCGACGGATTTTCCTTTTACTATAAATTTCATTGTTGTCGGTATTGACATGTAGAATGGGACTCTCTCTTTATCCTCGTCTGATTAATCCTCTTTTTAAAAGATCTCAAAAACAATGAATTGAAGGATTTGATTACTCAATATTCGAGTGGAATGGATTCACACTAATTATAAAAAAATTCAGAATTTTCCATTTCAAAATCTTCTTAATTTCATTCTAAAAATAAATAAATAAATAAAGAACCTATACTACATTATGGTATGGGTTCTGTGATTAATCGTTTGCTATGTCAGTATCTATACGTGTGTATTAGATGTATAAAGCCCTTCTTTCTCTAATTTAGTAATTTAGAGGGAGTTTCACTACCAACACAACGTAATTGTAATTACACCTCGATTCGTTAGAACAGCTTCCATTGAGTCTCTGCACCTATCCTTTTCCTTTGGGTTCTAGTTTGAAGAACTACTTGCTTTTTCAAAAAAGGGATTTGGCTCAGGATTGCCCATTTTTCATTCCAGGGTTTCTCTGAATTTGGAAGTTACCACTTAGCAGGTTTCCATACCAAGGCTCAATACAATCAAGTCCGTAGCGTCTACCGATTTCGCCATATCCCCATTGTCCTTTTTTTTCTTTGAAACTTGTATTCTTTGTGTAATTTCCTACATCTCTTAGTTTTTTTTTTGAATCATCGAATTCATTATTCGACGTAGTCTAGCAGCTCGTCTCTATTCAAGAGACCCCGCTTATTGCAATTCAGAATTGAATTGATTCTACCGTTGATATATTTGCAATTCAATCGGAATCAATATATCCAAAAGTTTTTCTCTCCCCCACCCCTTTCTTTCCCTTTTTAGGATATTCCAAATCATACTATAACGCTTGATATTCATTCTTTTTTTTTTTTCTAAGTAGAATTTCAAATTTCGAACTAGTTAATAACTAAGATTAATAATTAAGATCTGTCGTTTTACATATTTCCTATATATATTTCTATTTGTTACACTATCTCTGTTATGTAAGCCCACTTAGCTCAGAGGTTAGAGCATCGCATTTGTAATGCGAGGGTCATCGGTTCAAATCCGATAGTCGGCTTTTTTCTCTACTGATGTTCCATGAACAAGAATCTCTTTTTTTTCTCCGAATTAAATGGAGAACCTAGAGTCCATTAGGTCGTTCTATCTTACAATTTTACTAGATACAAAACATTAAAATAAATAATATATATACAAAAAATCCAGATGTTGATGAAATTCCATTTTTTGTGGTACTTTTAGTAGATTTTACTATGTTTATCCTTTAGTTTAATTCAGTTTTAATTTCGATGTATTCTGTAATGTAAATACAATGAAATTTATTGTGTAAAATGTAATTTCAATAAAAAAAGGAGTCTTCATGTCCCGTTATCGAGGACCTCGTTTAAAAAAAATACGCCGTCTGGGAGCTTTACCAGGACTCACTAGAAAAACACCTAAATCCGGAAATAATCTGAAAAAGAAATTCCATTCTGGGAAAAAAGAGCAATATCGTATTCGTCTTCAAGAAAAACAGAAATTACGTTTTCATTATGGTCTGACAGAACGACAATTACTTAGATATGTACATATCGCTGGAAAAGCAAAAAAGTCAACAGGTCAAGTTTTACTACAATTACTTGAAATGCGTTTGGATAATATTGTTTTTCGATTGGGTATGGCTTCAACCATTCCTGGGGCCCGGCAATTAGTTAATCATAGACATATTTTAGTTAATGGTCGTATAGTTGATATACCAAGTTTTCGTTGCAAACCCCGAGATATTATTACTACTAAGGATAACCAAAGATCAAAACGTCTGGTTCAAAATTCTATTGCTTCATCCGATCCGGGCAAATTGCCAAAGCATTTGACGGTTGATACATTGCAATATAAAGGACTAGTACAAAAAATCCTAGATAGAAAGTGGGTCGGTCTGAAAATAAATGAGTTGTTAGTTGTAGAATATTACTCTCGTCAGACTTGAGCTTAACGCAAAAGGAAGGGTTCATAGAATTTTTTCCCCTTCCCCTTTCCCCGAACTAAATCGACCTAAGGCTCTTAATTCCTATTTTCCCATTCAGCTAGCAGAAATAGATTAACCTTAGGATCTTTTTTCTTTTTTGTTTTATATTTTACATACCAAAGTAATTTGCTTTAGAGAATTCTATTAAATAAAGGTATTATTGTTCCAATAAATTGTTATTTGATTTGATACATTGTGATCGGTAACGTTGATCAATTAAGAGAAACGGAAAGAGAGGGATTCGAACCCTCGGTAAACAAAAGTCTACATAGCAGTTCCAATGCTACGCCTTGAACCGCTCGGCCATCTCTCCTACATAACTTATTATGGAAAATAAACTGAGTGAATAGCGAGTTTTTGTATTCCTGCAGTACAGGTACAGCCACAATCGTTCGCGGATTTCGGGGCTCTATTGGAAAAATTCTTTTTTTTATTTAAGTGTAAGGATCCTTTATTTTATTTTTTACTAGGAATTCTGCCTCCTCAAAAGTTTTTCTTTTTGGAAAAACCAAATAAAAAGAGAATAGAAGAATCCTTATTATTCCATAAGAAAATAAAGGAACTAAGGAACCCTAGAATTCTATTTGCATAAGGTATGTTACGCCATACAATCTAAATAAAAAAAGGGTATGGGATAATTAATGACTTTGAAAGCTGATGACAGAAGTTGTTGTTGAGAAATAGGAAAGTGGAATGAAATCCAATCTTACTCAAATATTTCATATCTCTTCTTGTACAAATAGAAGGAAAAGGAGACAATTTGAGCTGAGTGGAAAATTCATACCTCTCTTATCCATTTAGAGCATATGGAGCGATTTAGAAGTTTTTATGTTATTTTGTGATAGAATGAAAAGAATTCTATATAGAATGGATTGGGAATTATGCCTAGATCCCGTATAAATGGAAATTTCATCGATAAGACCTCCTCGATTGTAGCCAATATTTTATTGCAAATAATTCCGACAACTTCAGGGGAAAAAAGGGCATTTACTTATTATAGAGATGGTGCGATTTGACTCTTTTTTTTTAGCCCTACCCACATCTCAGTCTCACGAGAAAGAGAGGGCGTTCGCATAGAAAGAACAAAATTAGTAAAGGAAACCCACGCTTGGGGAAGGTGAGGTGAACTAACAATTCCTTCTGTCGTGTATCCTCGATTGATGTGGCCTTAGATGCTTCAATTGTAGATTTGAGTATTGAGCGAAAGGTTACACCTACAGGATAGGTTCTGTATTACAGGCTAATCCTACTCGACTAGGACCAATAGGCAGCATAAGGGAAAAAAGCACTACACCTCGAAATAGGAATCAACAAGAGAAAAACTTTGTTAGAAATTAAACCTTTCCTGATCGGTATCAGGATTGGGAAGAGTGGTTGGGATAGCAAACAACCATCAGGTTTGTACGTTGGATACCCTTATAACCATCAAAGGTCGTTGAAGTGGCTAATTCCTCTAAATAGAAGGCGTTGAGAACAAAGAAATTCCTGGAGCTATCGTTTTCCTCTAGCATTAATAGAATTCATTGGTGTTAAGAAAAACCTCTTGGGGGAAGGTTGGCTAGAGATTTCTTGGAAAAATACCAGCCCCTTTCGATCCATAATGAGATGGGACTAATTCTATTTTCATTCGATAGATTTTTTGCTTAGTACTATGTACAGAAGGGAGGAGCCGTATGAGATGAAAACCTCATGTACGGTTTTGGAACGGAGATTTTTTGAATAGAATGAACGACCGTAACGGATGTTGGCTCAATCCGAAGGAAATTATGCGGAAGCTTTGCAGAATTATTATGAAGCTACGCGACTAGAAATTGATCCCTATGATCGAAGTTATATACTATATAACATCGGCCTTATACACACAAGCAATGGAGAGCATACAAAGGCTTTGGAATATTATTTCCGGGCACTAGAACGAAACCCCTTCTTACCGCAAGCTTTTAATAATATGGCCGTGATCTGTCATTACGTGCGACTATCTCCACTATAGAAAGAAAGACGAAAAAAGATGAAATTTTCTAGTATTTACTAGAAAAAGGGCTTTCTACATAGGGATCGTCAAAACAACGATTTTGCCCTATCAGCTGTAGGAAGGAAGAACACTTCACGAGAATCAAAATAAGAAGAAAGTCGAGCCTATACTACTACTCTATGGATAAAGTCTCAAATTGATGGAGAAAGCACCGTAAAGATCAATTAGTGAGCGACTGGGTCGATACAACTAAAAAACACTGCTTAATTATACCATGATATGGGGCAAAATTTAGGAATCTGCTTATGTAATAGAGCCAAATCCACTAAAGGATTAAGCAGCGGTGTAGTATCAGATCCCAAAGATAGTAAGTTCTTTTTTCTTTCTTGTGGGAAAAGTCTTTTTCAAGGATTCTATAGAAATTTCATATATGAAAGACACGAAACCGAGATAGTTACCTTTCAGAA